GAATAAAGGGAAGCGTTGACGATCTTTCTTCCTCCTTGTGGACATGACTACTATTTAGCTGTGCTTGATTAGTCCTTGCATGACTCTTCTTCACACTGATTTCAATCCCTACTGATCATGGAAGCTAGTGTGGCCAATGCGTCAGCAAACTGATTCTTCGTCCTCGACAGATAATTTCAGGTAATCCGTCTTCACTTTAGGCTGATATCTGGAAGATACTGATGGTAGGGAATGAGCTTCTGATCTTTGGTTTTCCAATCACCAGTTGTCTGAAAGATGATAAGTGACGAATCTCCATATACATCAATCTTCTTGATTCTCAAGTCGAGGGCGCTTCTTATCAGCGCCTGTGATACACGCAGAATATTCTTCGATATTGTTGTTTGTGCAAAAGAACCTCAACTTGACAGCTATGGGAATATGGGCTCCTTTTGGCGAACTTAGCATGTAGAAAGCCAACTCCATTTCCGTTCTGATTTACTGCCCCCTTTCAATATGCAAAGAACATTTGCCAATCATGAGGAGTTTCGTCTTCTTCTTCGCCTACCGCAAATAGAATAGCTTCGCTTACTAATAAAATCAAGCTCATAGTCAGGCACGGGATGATCCGCAGGTGGTCTGCTATTGCCTGCCCCTTGCCTTACTCATTTAGGGCTTCTGGGTGACGTACACAATATCGAACTCTGAGAGTAACATCTGCCACCTTGCTGTACGGCCCGTGAGGGCTGGCTTTTCAAAGAGATACTTCAGCGTCCTTGCGGTCGTATAGTTCAACATGTAGTGGCGTAGGCGTTGCGAGGCCTCAACGAGATAGGCCTATTATGATATGGGCACAACAGGTCTTTTCTTTTTCCGTATACCTTGTCTCATAATCAGTGAACTTCTTGCTGAGATAGTATATGGCTCTTTCCTTCCTACCCGTTTCATCGTGCTGACCAAGGACACAACTCATGGATACTTTCATTACTGACAGATACATCAGGAGAGGTTGAAAATTTGAAAAAGGGGGAGTAGATATTTCTTCACTTTGTCAAACGCCTTTTGGCAATCCTCGTTCCTTGTGTCTATCTTTTCTGAAAGGCGGGGTCTTCTTTCTGAGCAGTTTCAAGATCGGCTCACAGATGGGTGTGAGCTGGGCAATGAGCCAGGTATTGTAGCCTGCCCCAAAAAGCCCTGATTTCCTTCCATTCAAGTTCGAGTGGCTTTGGTACCGGCATGTCGATAATTGCTTTGGCTTTTGCAGGTCGACTTCGATTTCTCTTCTGCTGACAATGAACCCGAGTAGCTTACCTGACGAAGCACCAAACCTCCTCCCGGCTTTATATGCTTTTGCGGACGAAGAAAGTATTTCCGCAATCTGTCAAACACTTTCTTCAAATTCACGGTCTTCTTCTTTAGCGATCATGTCATCGACATAGACCTCCATTTTCTTGTTTTTCATATCATGAAACAGCCTTATATGATAATTGTGTTTTTTTTGGCTCGCTGGCTTTACTGAATTAGCGCCCCGGCATTCTTTAGACCAAACGGCATCACCTTGTAACAGAACGTGCCCTCCGGTGATAAACGCTTCTCCCTTAACTTTCAGCTTCCCTTTCTGTAACATACCCAGGCATGAAGATCTGGTTATATCAAGAGAAAGCATCCATAAAGGACAGCATCCCATGTCCAACGGTGTTGTCCACCAGAACATCGATGTGAGGAAGAGGAAAAGAATCTTTTGGGCTTGCCTTGTTTAGGCGTCTTTGGACTCACGGAACCAGCTTTCAAATTGAGGGCAAATTGAGGGTAAGGCCCTATGGAGTAAAGGGAAGCGTGACCATCCAGTTGAATCTCGTTACCCTGTAGTGTGGTTATGGGGGCGGGCCCACTTTCCACTTTGTTACTATGGAGCCGGGCGGCAAGCAAGTGAATGTGATCCCTTAGGAATCAGCCGGTGTGTGTGAGCTTCGCTCCTTATAGCTCTACAAGCGGCCACTTTCGCTCCTCTACCATATTCATTGATTCATTCTTTGGAAGTTAGGCACGTGACTCGATAGCGCAGGCACAAGACCTTTGAATGCAAACAAAGAATAGCGAGACCGCATATCCGGAACCCAAGTTTACCTTATTATTATTCAAAGGGGAAGGTTTGAAAAAGGGTAGTAGGTTTCAGCCGGATTCATTAATGCAATGGAACTCCAGAACTTGAAGAACTGGCCTTGGAAGAAATATTGAAAAAATTCATCATTTTTGCATCGCTAGTTGACTCCTCCTCGTCGACAGCCAGAAGTTGCCGGACTTGCTTTCCTTGCGACTAGCTGCCAAGCCTGGCCTTAGTTAGCTCTTTCGGACTAGCCTTTTGAAGCTTTATCGCTTCCTCCTAAAGGGGAACACCAGCTAAGGGCACTAATAACAGCAACAGCTAATACCGTTCCTCCCTTATCTCTTCAAGCTTCTGCCTTCAGACTTGCCTTGCTTTCCTGCCTTTGGCCTTTAGACGGGATGCTCTAGTTGCTGCTGGCTGCTCTTAGCTGAATGCCTTTTTTCGGTATTTTTGTTGAGGGAGACAACGACTAATAAGATTGACGACAGGAGGGCTTTACGACTTTTCTGTTCTGTTATTACTAATCCTTCTCTTCTTTCTAGGCCTGGAAAAATGCTTCCTTATGTCTGCCATTAGCTTAAGGCTAGTGTAACGGAGGGCTTCCTCGCAAGAAGCTTTATAGTCAGGGGGGTGAAACGGCTTGTTTGGCTTTCTTCTTTCTGACTACAAGGACTACTTCTTTCTTTTCCGTACGCGTTGAGGGTGAATAATCGTAGGGGGGCCGGTTCCACTTTCAAGTCAATAGGGTAAGTTCAAACTTCCTTCTTGTATGATCTTTCCAGGTTGATTTTCATACTTCATCTTCAAAATATGTATATAAATTGTTCACATGTGCTTTGTTTAATGATTTTGCTCTTGACTTTCTTTCTTAATTCATTCTGAAGATGATTGAAGAGTGGGATTGTTCGGATAAAGCAGATGAACCCTCATACAAGGTAGGGCAAAAGGTACTTTCACGAAAGTAGGTCACCGGTTGGCTAATATGCATTCGAGAAACCACTCTCTCAATCCATGTAGGGGAGAATAACTTGTAGGATTGTACACTGAACACAAGAAAAGACGAGAAAGAGACCAAAAAGACGAAACCTCGCCAAGAAATTCATTTTCCGGCGGCTGGCGTTAGCGATCGATGATGCGATACTACCAGTACATTCGTCTCATATGGGGGTGTATCCGTATTTGGCGGATGAAAAAGCGGAGGCCAACTTCTGGAATATGATCTCGAAGGTTTCGAAAGGAGCCTAGAATGGCTCTATTACCGTATGAACTTACAGATGAAGGGTGATTGGAAAAATGCAGAAAAAACTTTCAAAAGGGTATTTAGGGCCTCACACCAATAGAACAAAGACCATACAGAAAATCAAAAGAAATCCTAAAAAGCTCACTAAGCTATGCAAAACATCACTCTCTACCCCCCTCCCTCAAAAAAAAACTACAGAAACATTCTCGCCGAGTGACTCTGATCCTCGGGGTTCTTTTCAAAGCTATGGCATATCTTGGAAGAGGAGGCTATGGTCGATATGATGCACATAGGAAAAAAAATGATGAGATGGTAAAGATTTTGCAACAGATGTCGAGGCAAATAGAGGTGTTGACGCAATTAGTAATGCGTCAGGCACAAGCCCTACTAAAATAAAGGGGAGCTTCAAGTTAAGGGAGAATCAACCGCCATAGACATCAATCTCCATGGGACCACCAACAACCATCCGAAAAGAGAGAGGTGTTGCAAGGCTCGGATAACAACCGGAGGGGGTTCAACGGGCCGAATATGAAAGGTTTTGGGTGTATTATTTGACAACATCGAATACCCTGAGGACACAGTGTAGCGACCATGTGTGGACCATCCCCATGTAGGAACATCTGGAGGAACTGAGTTTGGATTAATATATACACTAGCAATGCAAGCCAATCTTTGAACAGGAATAAAAACCTGAAACTTGTTCCCCCTTTCAATATGCAAAGCCCATTAGCATCTACAAAATCATTGACTGTAAGGTTGAGAGTCTCTTGGTCAAGCGTCTCGTTAGCCACAAGATAAAGTGGTCCTTCGCCATTCCACCAATCTTTCCAGAATCTAGTCTTCTTGCCATTACGCACAATCCATTTGATACCTTTCTAAAATGAAGGAAAACAAGCAGAGATGTGGCGCCACACTTGGGATATGGAGCTTCTATTATTATCATTCTGAAACCCATACTTCTTGAGAAAAACATCTACCCATAGTTGATTCTTGTTATGGAGCAGGTCCCACGCAATCTTCATTAGGATTGCCTTGTTCATGAGGTCTGTCTTCTTAAAGCCAAGGCCCCCTCTATCTTTCTCATGACAGATTTTTTCCCAAGCTACCAAGGGGATTTTCCTGTGGGTGCTAGTAGAGCCCCAAAGAAAATCTCTATACATCTTATCCAACAAACCAGAAGTGTACTTAGGGAGACGATTAGACTGCATAGTATAATATGGGATTCCAGACAAAGATGACTGGATCAGGACCGATCTTCCTGCCATTGAGAAAAACTCAGAATTCCAAGCTGAAAGTTTCTGCTGGACTCGCTCCACTACATAGTCATAGGTATGGCTAGTAATCCGCCCATTGTGCATAAAAACTCCCAAGTATTTGCCCAAAGTTGGTTTAATTGGGATTCCAGCTATTTGACTAATTTCCTTTTGAACACTATCTGGAACACAAGGAGAGAAAAAGATTGATGATTTAGGTAGACTAACCATTTGACCCGAGCAATCTGAAAAATTCTCAAGACAGTCCATAATAACTCTAATCTGTGATATGTCTGCCTTTGCAAAAAGCAGAAGGTCATCAGCAAAGAAGAGGTGAGATATTGGTGGTCCATTTTTCGAAGCTTTCAGTGGTTTCCATTTTTTGTTGCCGACTTCACTAAGAATAATGTGGGATAATCCCTCAATACACATGATAAAGATGTAAGGTGAGATGGGATCCCCTTGTCTTATTCCTCTTGAGGGCTTAAAGGCGTCAGTTACCTCACCATTCCATAAAACACTGATAGCAGGGGAAGTAATGCAGTACATAACCAACCTGATAAGGTTGGAGGGAAAACCGGCTAAGAAAAGGGTTTCCTCAATGAAATCCCAAGAGAGTCTATCATAAGCCTTTGCTAGATCCACTTGTTTGACCATATAACCAGCTGTGCCCTTTTTCTGTTTCATGGTATGCACCAATTCCTGAGCAACCAGAATATTATCTCTTGTTTGTCTTCCTGGTAAAAAACAGCTCTGGTAGGGACCTATGATCCTTGCAAGGACAGGTTTCATTCTCTCAGCAATAACTTTAGTAATCACCTTGTAAGCCACGTTACACAATCCAATAGGTCTGAACTGAGTAATGGAATTCGGATTGTCAACTTTAGGAATCAAACAAAGATGAGTGGCATTTAGTTGGTGGGGGAAAGAACCTGTTGTCCATGAGGATTTAACCAGATGCACCAAGTCATGAGACACCACATCCCAGAATTGATGATAAAAGGCCGGGTTCAAACCATCTGGGCCAGGACTTTTGAAAGGCCCCATAGAGAAAATAGCACTGCGAACTTCAACCCTTATACAAACAAATAGGGACGTCATGGGATGGGTCAAATTATCCAGTTCATGATCATTTAAAGTGGGGAAGTCAGCCCTGCATGAGAGCGCCTCAGAAGTACTCCCATCTTTAGTGAACAGGTCAAGGAAGAAAGAACGAATATGGTTTTTAAGCAATGATGGGTCAGTTACCCAATTACCATCTTCATCCTTTAGACTCATAATTCGCTTCCTTTGGTTGTTCCGTATAGCCGAGAGGTGAAAGTTTCTTGTATTTCTATCATGAAGAAGGGCAGTGTTAGCTCTTGATTTTTGAAACCATAGGAGATGCTCCTTGAGTAAGATATCATTATACTCAAAAAGTCAATTCTGTTCCAGTTTATAGAGCCCTTTTGAGAAGTGATGATCAAGGGCAGTTTGAACTCCCCTTATGCGTGCATGGAGTCTTCTCTTAGAGCGGTTAATGTCCACAAAGCTAGTATGCTTCCAATCTACAAGTGCTGACTTGCAATTATTAATGGAAAAAAATATGTCGCCTCTGCCAGACCAACTATTAGCAATCACCTCTTTTACCTCATTGTTAGTCAACCATGCTAACTCAAAGCGGAACGGTCTTGGAGAATTACGATGATCGCAATGCAAAAGAACAAGAAGAATCGGGTGGTGATCTGAGTGCGTGCGTGGTAGATGGATCACATTAGCCTCAGGGAAGGAAAACATAGCTCTTTCATTCATCATCACTCGATCAATTCTTGAGCAAATTCTATGACCATGAGCAAAACCCTTCCAAGTGAATTTTGGACCGGAGAAAGGAATATCCTCTAGCCCACACCTTTGAATACGGTCATTCACTAAAGCACATCTATTGATATTGCGTGAGGAACCCCCTCTTCTTTCCTCCAAGAAACGTATCTCATTCCAATCACCCCCAACCGGATAAAAATATTTGAAGAGAGAGATAGGAGGCTCATTCTTAAAGCCAAAACTCCTCTCTTTTGCTGAGTGTCGGGCTTGCGTAGAGAGCAGTAAGAAGAAAAGGAGGAGTATCCTCAAGGAGAACCTTAGCATGAATCAATTGGCTAGTTGCCCCCAGAACCTCAATATGGGAAATAGAATCGTCCCAAAGTAACCAAACTCCACCTGTGAACCCAATTGCATCCACACGTGTGTTACCTTTCATACATAGCTTTTTAACCACTTCATCAGCCCGTTGATCACTGATACGAGGCTCGACTAAGATTACAATAGCAGGCCCATGGAAAGAGATAAGAGTGAAGAAGTGACGAAGAAACTTATCATTACCAGCACCCTGAACATTCCAAAACAAAATCTTTGGATGAGTAATCATAAAAAGATAAATATGAAAGGACAAGGATAGGTCTTCAACGACCCAAGTTGGGATCTAATGATCCCTCTCCAGGTTTTTCTCCAAACGTAAGGGGAGGAGTAGGACGTGTGATAACCATATGGGTTGAGGTAGAAGTCTCTGCCACATTTCTTTGTAGTAAATTGACACCTCCCTCCGAATTGGACATGTGTGAATTAACATGTGCAACTAGAGTTGATGTGTTTGCAGCCTATGAATAAGGGGTGAGTTGTGTTTTTTCTTGGACCCACATTCTTGCCTTTTGGTTGGGACTCAACTGCTTTCCCTTTACTCCGTATGACCACCGATTTGGTAGTAACTGGGTTTTTGAGGCCGTTTGGACGTAGTGGGCTTAGGTACTTGGGCTTCAACTTGTCTTTCCTTTTGGGAACCATTAGCCGCCATGGACTGCTCCTCATATATCTCCATGTTTGATTCCCTCCCTTCAGTCATCGAGGAAGGAATGGCATTTTCAAGCGGGATATCCGCTTCAATTTCCATCGAATTTAATACCTCAAATCGCGATGATTGAGGGATTACTGGAGATAGATTGGATTTTCCCCCGTTTGTAGCATTTTCCTTAAGTGGCACCATGTTTTTTTTCTTTCCTAAATTATCATCACCGGTGACGGGTGGTTTAGGGTTCCCCTTCTTCTATGTGAGGTGCTAGGTTCCTTCCCTGAACTAGCATCCACGGTCCATAAGGTGAGTCCTCCGTCTGCACCTCACTTTTTGGTATTGGTTTGTCCTGTTGAGACTTTGCAGTTCGTTCCCTAGCCAAGGCTGCTTCTCTCGCGAGGCGTTCTTGGACTTCCGGTGATTCGGGGCAGGAATCATGTCTATGGCCAAAGGTTCCACAATGGTAGCACACCATGTGAATACCCTCATACTCAATATTGAACAAATCAGTACCTAAATAGTACTTAGGTAGCAGAGGTTTCTTCAAATCAATCTCTACAGCGATTCTTGCAAACTTCCCCCGAGAAGCTTCAGTTGTGCGTGAGTCAATTCGGATCAATTTTCCGATGAAATCTCCGATTTGGGCTAGTTTCTCAGTATTACCATAGTACTCAATAGGAATTTCTGGGAGTCTAATCCATGCTGCAGTGGTAGTAATGGACGCCTCAGAAACTCTAAAGTTAGGGGTCCATTGACGCCTATAGATATAGATGGGAGGTAATGTTCAAAAATTTTCCACGGTGAGAATATAGTCATAATCACCCCCAACCACTTCTGGCATTTGATCAAAAAGAAGCCAACACCCCTATCTAGTAGGGCAACAACTTCCCAGTCTCCTTCTAATGTCCATATTTTCTGTAACTTAGCACAGAGGGTGTCATAACGAATGTTCTTGCCAAGTAGCTTCACAATAAGGGATCTCCTCCATGGTTTTCTCAGGTCACGCTTTTCTTGGGCTGAATACCGAATTTGAGGCCCTAAAAATTAGGGCATCTTGAACCACCGGATCATCTTCACACTCCATGTCGTCGAGGGCGTCAATGTCTAACCATTCGTTATCATCTTCAGGGGTATAGATAACTTTGGAGGGCTGACCCGCCACAGCCTCCTTGAAGGACATGTTCTTCATAGCAGGGTCTGTTGGATAGGAAGAACCAGGACTGTTCTGAGGTGCCGAGCGCATCTCTGTATCTTTCATAGGTGCATTATAATGCTTTCCAACGGCCTCATCTTGGTCAATAGCACTTCTTGTTCTTTTGGTAACTCTAGCGAACTTAACAGAGTCGTCGAATAATGGATTGGAATGGGAGCTCATGTTGGGGAAGGTTCAGCAGGGGCAGCGGGAGGCGCCGTCCATTTCATGTAATTTTCCCCTCTTCCAATATCAATATAAAAATTTGGAATGTCCCTTTAAGAGATAAGGGCGGTAACGATCATATATTTCCCCTGTTGGCCCACTTCAGTATCCCCCTGATAGATCGGACAGGGTTGACGGTTTTTTACCCTTTAGGTAAGGAGCAGGCACTCGTCCAATCTAGAGGTTGACATACCAAAGGGCAGGTTGAGCTTGATCGGTAGTAATGAGATATCAAAGTTGCAGACTGCGTAGAGATGGGATGGAAGATAATAAGATCCATTCTTCTTCCTTACTCGAACAGTCCCGTCCAAATCACTGATTCAAGTTATCAATTCCCTGTCCTCCATGAATTGAACTAAGCCGGAACCGAAGGGATACCCCTTCTCCAACTCCTTTAGATCGTATGCTCCAATTTCGATTTTTTCCTCTCCTCTCTAGACATCTTCTCTTGAAAAACACCATCCGTGGCCGGGCTGAAGTTCGACGCAGAGCTTTTTGGTTGTTAATTTATAGCAGCACTGAGCAACATCCAACAGCTCCAGTCCTTCAGGTTTGCACTAAAGTGCCTTAAGTAGCCCTCGAGGGGTCCGTTTATTCTCTCCGTCTGGGCTTTCAAAGATATACCGACCGTAGGTATCTTACCATCAGATACCGACAGTCGTCTTCTAACATTACCGACCTTTCAATATCGAGTTTTCAAAAATTTCACATAACAAAAAAAAGCTCTTTTCATCATCAGAAACAACCTGATTTCCGAGACCTCTTGCATTGCATTACCATAACGAAAAGAAAAATATCTTAAAAAAGAGAAATTGCTCTTGTGACTCGGAATGAACCTTTCCTTTCTCTTTCACAAGGGAAGAAAGGAATAGCGATGGATTCCTATGGAGCATTCAGGAACAACAAGAAGATTCAATCGGACGACGAATTCTTACGGAAATCAAAGAGAAGGGTAAGTTCCACGATTTCATCTATATCGAATCTTAATATCAGAATAGCTTATATAGTCATAGTCAATTCAGGTCCACTGACTTTTTCTTTCTTTCTCATTTTTCGGATCTGATTGGAACAATGGAGAAGTAGGAAGACTTTGGCGATTCATAATGGGTATCTAAAATCTCTATGTCCAAATATGAATAATGAAAGATGAGGAAAGGAAGAGTATACCCTGTAGTGACATAGCAGTTCTCCTAATCGACTACTTATCATAATAAAAAAAAAGAATTCTCTTTCTGTATACCTAATTTTCCTGGGATTGTAGTTCAATCGGTTAGAGCACCGCCCTGTCAAGGCGGAAGCTGCGGGTTCGAGCCCCGTCAGTCCCGACCTAGGATCCGATGAATCAATCAATTCATCTCTGTGAGGAGGGGAGACAAAGAAGGATTAGGATCTAATTCCCAGCAGGAGGATCCTTCTTTCCTTTCGCATTTCTCATCGGACAAATCAAGTCAAGGAATCAAGTGGAAGAGGGGGCTCGACACCAAAAGTGCGTGGTGGGGGAGTAGGTGGTGCCTCTGGTTTAGTACTTTATGCGGTCTTGCGGGGCATCATCCTTGAATTTCTTTTTCGTGATAGTCGCATAGCGCATAGTTGGGCTTTCTATTTCTACTCGGCAGCGAACAAAGAAGCGCCTATTTTAGTAGACTAGGCTCGATAAGCTAAGCAATTTACTGTTTGCGATTCTTTCAAGGAAGGCTCAGATCCAATATCGATAGCGGAAGAATTAGACTTGTGTAAGCCTGAGAGATGGCCTGGACCTAATGGCGAAGGCAAAAACGGAAGCAGGTACAAATATCAGAAGGCCTAGAATAGCATTTGGAATGGGGTCCTATTAAGTGGTCCAATCAGTCTAATGCGTAATGTAATGTATCGGGAGTCTTTTAGTAATCCAACGATTAGGAACCGAGTGGGGAAGTGAGCTATACTCTAAACTCTAAAGGCTGCTCCGCCACCTAGGGGATAGGATACCTTTTCCTTTTAGGGAGATTCGTGAGCTGGATCTTCTCGAAGCTTTCAGAGGGCTTACTAAGCGGACTAAAAGGGCGCGAGAGGTTTTCTTGAGCTTGAGAAAGCACCATTAGGTTAGTGTGAAGCGGAAATTAAGAAGTCTCGCTTCGGGGCGAGATTCAGAATTCAATTCGTAAGTATCCCTAGTGCGTGCACTAGTTATCCTTTTTTTAGGCTCCCAAAAAGAAAATGAAAATACGAACAACCGCGCTGGTCGTACGTAATAGAATAGATCGACTTTCATGCGCTCCAGCATGAAAGTTCCATTTCAGGGAAGGACAATGTACCATGATACTTTCTGTTTTGTCGAGCCCTGCTTTGGTCTCTGGTTTGATGGTTGCACGTGCTAAAAATCCGGTACATTCCGTTTTGTTTCCCATCCTAGTCTTTCGCGACACTTCAGGTTTACTTCTTTTGTTAGGTCTCGACTTCTCCGCTATGATCTTCCCAGTAGTTCATATAGGAGCTATAGCCGTTTCATTCCTATTCGTTGTTATGATGTTCCATATTCAAATAGCGGAGATTCACGAAGAAGTCTTGCGCTATTTACCAGTTAGTGGTATTATTGGACTGATCCTTTGGTGGGAAATGTTCTTCATTTTAGATAATGAAACCATTCCATTACTACCAACCCAAAGAAATACAACCTCTCTGAGATATACGGTTTATGCCTCCAAGGTACGAAGTTGGACTAATTTGGAAACATTGGGCAATTTACTTTATACCTACTATTTCGTCTGGTTTTTGGTTTCTAGTCTTATTTTATTAGTAGCCATGATTGGGGCTATAGTACTTACTATGCATAGGACTACTAAGGTGAAAAGACAGGATGTATTCCGACGAAATGCTATTGATTTTAGGAGGACTATAATGAGGAGGACGACAGACCCACTCACGATCTACTAAAAGGCAAGTAACATGATATTGGTTCAAATCCAATTCGTGAGATGGCCTTCTTGATCATATAGATGTGAAGACGCCTTTCTTTTCTCGACTAGTAGATAGAATCATTTCCTTAGGCCACTCCATTCCCAGCTGATAGAACAGCCATCCATGTTGTTTTTTATCAAAACCTTATGGAGCAAGGAAGAAGCCCTAAATGAGTAAGGCGAGAGTCAAGCATATCGCATATCAAAGTAGTCTTCTTATGGGGTTGAGGGAACAAAGCAGCCGGCTGGAAACTGGCACTTACACTAGAGGAGATTACCTTTTTTCTTCAGGCTGGCAATTCTCACTGCGGCTAGAAGAAGGGGGATTCAGTAATGTAATACTAAGTGGAGGTCCTTATCACTGTAAAGAAACTAGCAGCTGTAATTAGATCTCATACTAGATCAAACTCCAACTCTTTCGAGGAAGGAAATAACTGTAACCTGATGGTGTTATTGGAAGGGCTTTCAAACCAATAGCAAGCAGGGATGAAAGAACGAGAATTGAATGGCGAGAGAGCTTCCTTTATTATGTTATGATGGATAGGCTGGCTGGAGATAAACGAACTTGAAAAATATTAGAGCTTAAGAGCTTATTAGCTTGTCCTAGAACTGGCTATCCAAGACAACAACTGCAACTTTCGCGCCAACTGGATTACTTGAAACTCCTTCTACAATGGCTTTTGAGGCTTACCCTAACATTTCAACTGGATATGACTTCAATCGAAGGGACCTTATTCATTCGCCTTCTACTAATCGCTCCTATCCGAACCTTTTCTCTTTTACCCTGCTCGCTTTTTGCTTATAAGTAAGTAAGCTTTCAAGAAATTAAGCAAGAAATAGCACTTCCTGTATGGGGAACTTGAGATTTTTGAACAGTAGACTACGGAAGGTATGATATTACTCCTACTTCGAAAAGTGTTGCTCGATGGCTAGAGGTTCTTACTTTCAAAGGCTGCTTTTCGGTAAAGGAACTCCCTTGACTTTAGAAGCTTGACTTATCTAGTTGACTTTCTCTTGTTGAACTAGCTTAGTAGGCCCTTACCTTTTACAGGTAGTACTGCTAGCCCTTAACTCCCAGACCTGAGAGCTCACCCGCTTCCTTACTCACTGGCACTGAAATTAGATCCCTTTCTTACCTTGCTGTTCTAGAAATTGAAGAGGCAGCTACTGGTTTGATAAGGAAACTTATACCCTATTCCCGGAAGCACTCACCACTCCAACAAATGGCTCCGGCTAGAATGAAACTATCGACGAGGAGATAGAAGGTGACATGATGGAATTCTCTTTTTTCTGCAACTGCTTCGTTTGGCTCGGGAGGAATCAAATCAAAAAAGGGCTTTCAACTTTCCGCCTTTCTAAGTCAAGTAATGGCTCAACTTTGATAACTTACTTGCCCCAGCACTCCAAACGACTTCAACTTTCTACCACTCCATGGAACGAGATAGAGATTGTTGAGCCAATCCCGTAGATAGAAGCAGCTAGACGATTCATTTCTATTCCTGTACCTGTAACGATATCCGATAACAACCTCACCTAAGTAGTAAGTAGATTGCCTATGAGTATTACGTATTAGAAAAGGTAACCAGATCTACTCACTTGGGTTCTTTGCATTTGGCTCGCTCGGTTCGTCTGTTCATTGAAGGAAAGCGTTTATGGAGCCCCTATGTTGAGTAAGGGGGTCAGCCCCTTTGTAAAGTGGGCCTTCTATGAGGATTGCCGAGATTCCCAGCCTGGGTGATTGATTCTCGAAACCTGGTAACTAGCCGAAGTGAACCAATTTCTATTAGCTGTTGGATCTAATATCTTATCTTTCTCCTCTGAATGCCTTATTGACCGAATGAATAGAGAAGTCAAGCAGGGATGGGAAAAAAGAAGGTAGAAAGAGATTGCATTTCTATCGATTACGTGCGGACCGGACCAATTCATCTTCACTCACGGAAAGCACACTTTGAACTTCGTACCTGCCTTCGAGTGAAAAGTGGAAAGTTCGATCCACGCACTCTTATGTTGTCTCGGCCCCATTACTTGACTTAGAAAGCTTGAGAAAAAAAACTTCTTTGATTTTAGAATTCTCTTTTCTGGTAAGCTGGGAAGTAAGGGAAGGGTATCGTGAATCTTTCTTTGATACACTTGAGATGGCTCTCCATCCAGATGTATTTAGAATAATGGAGAAAATCTCCATTCCTCCTAACTCTTCTCTGGACTACCCTTAGAAGCTCTGGCTATCCCCTCTTCGACGCCCGCGTCGATGCCTTTATCTGCCTCTTCTTCCGTAACGCTTGAATGGATTCTTCCTCGTGCAGTGTGCGGTCTTCTTCGTTTTTTTAGTAGTTCTCCGGATAAAGCAATTCAGGTCAGGAAGTACGTTCTGAATGACTGTTGTCAGTATGAGTTCAGAGAGACTGATCGCGATAAACAAAGCAATACTTTTTTCATAGGGAGCTAAAGCGAGAATGAATGTCGTTAGTCACCTTGTTCAAAAAACTCAACAAGATCCTCTCTCTCACTTGACGAAGCGCGCAAGCAATTTCTCTTCTCTTTCTATTAGGGGTAGGACTGACTTTTCACCCGGTGTGTGGGAATGGCTTAACTTAAGGCTTAAGAAAATTCCCTTTAGCTCTACGGATGACTAACAAGGCAGGATCAAAGCGGGTGACTGCCGAGCAGCAGCACTGCTCGCCCTGGCATAGCCGTATGATTTCGTCACAGATTGTATTGTCTCGCCCTAAGTTCCATGGCTCATCCCGGCTTGTAATGGCGAAGGCTAGATTTCATGGACCAGGTTGCCGCTATTAGTAAAGCGCACTCCCCATATTAGCTTATCGATCAGGCATTAGTCTGGTTAGCTCTTCCTGATAGGCTGAAAAGGATGAAAGCCTTGAAAGAAAGTCTTGTTTCACTTCAATTGCTACTTACACTGCCACTGAAACTGACGCAGGGAAGCGAGAAGGTGGGGCAAGGGCATGGCTTAAGGAAGTTGAGTAGGGGCATCGCCCGGGAAGTTCAAAGTCAGCCTGGTGCAAGATATTTCGTAAGTAAGCAAAGAGCGCTGTAGTAACGCTCTAACCTTCCAGCTAGTGACTCATTCTCCCCTGGTTCCAGAGTAAGTTGCAGAAAAAGTCCCTATAGCCCACGGGAGAGAAAGGAAGTAGAATTTAGAGAGTTCCGATAGCCGGCTTTCTCTATTTGTTTTATTGATAATATCTTTTTTTTAATCATATTGAAAAAGGCTTTTTACCCTTTCTTT